AGACATGTTCGTTTGCGGCATGCAGTTGTGTGTGCCCCTGTTTGTGGTATATTTTACTTCTGTGCCATGTATATACAACAGTATAAAGTGTGTTTAACTTATACACTATATATATATATAGTGTGTGTACATAGCAAGCATCATAAATGCATGTGTTTGTGTAATGTAACACTATGGGGTGTACATGTGACTTACACACATGCAGACATGTTCGTTTGCGGCATGCAGTTGTGTGTGCCCCTGTTTGTGGTATATTTTACTTCTGTGCCATGTATATACAACAGTATAAAGTGTGTTTAACTTATACACTATATATATATATATAGTGTGTGTACATAGCAAGCATCATAAATGCATGTGTATACAATGTCACTATTCAGCTCCTTTCTTTAGTAGAGCAAGTGTGCAGTGAGTGGGTGACTGAGAGTAGTTAACCTTTAATGCTAGGGAAGGCTTTTATAAGTATTGGCGGCATTTGAGTCGCAAGACCTGGTTAAGTCCAGGTAAAAGAATATGAAATTTTCCAACGGCATATACTTCTTGGGTCTCGCCTTAGGCGTCCCAGACATCGCTAAAGACCCACGACCCTTTTATGTTTCCTTTTGCTGGGTTGTCGCAACGGGGGCTGGATGTGGTATTATGGTCTATTTTGAAAGTTTGTTCCTCTCATTTATTTTATTTTTAGCTTTTATGTTGGGGGTGCTTCTCATGGGAAACTATACTACGGCCTTGGCTGTAGAACATTATCCCGGGGGCTGAGGTGATCGTCCTGCAATTCTTTTTGTTTTAGGCGCTCTGGCTATACTAGTAGAAGCATGACTTTGAGCAGCATATAAGTGATATCTTATTATTTATGAGGTTGTAACAAAAAATTTAGCGATAGAAGTAAGTGCCGTTAATATGCCCTGGCTATATTATGAAGTTATTGTAATATTAGTCGTAGGAGGAGTAGCATTATTATTCACCTTTTTCTTCACTCTGGTAATGGCGTGAATTACTTATCGAACGCCTCCACGTAAACCTTATAAACCATCTGAGGGGGAGAAGAGATTTGTTGGATTAAATTTGTTTAGGAGAAGATTGGGATTAAGTGGTTTGTGAAAAGATAATCACTCAGGCGAATTTTGTTGTGTTTTCATTTTTATTTAGGTCACCCTTTGTACGTTAATTTCCGCTAATGTTCGATACTCGTTAGCAGTCGGCCGAATCTTATCCTGTTTTAGGGGTTTGATAGGGCACAATTCGAATTCGTCCGACTAAGGGGGGTAGGGGGGTTTGTCGGGATTTTAACACATTTATGGGGAGGTTTAAAAATTTCCGGGGGGGAAAAAGAGGTATACATATGCACCTGATATAGTATTATGCAATGCTTAAAGCTATGTCTATGAAGCTTTACATGGAGTATATTAACATAAAACATAAAATGTTCTACCTTAGTCATTATCTCTTTGAAAGCGGTCTAAATGCTAAGTGAAAGTGACCTAAAAATAAAAGGAACCAGATGCATATAAAAGAATGCCTTGGCATGGTGGGTCATGGACAATCGAGTTAACCGCATTAGTCAATGCAAGCGTCCACCAAGTTAAGGGGAAATGTTTACTTTGTATGGCCCTGAAGTAGGAACCAAATGCCAGGAATAATTCACGATGTGTTACCCCCACGATCATTGTCCCTGACCATCAATAATATCGTACATTTATTTATACTGGTTGCTGGTCTCTTACTACACTGACTTTTGAGGTCCAATTTTAGTTGAGTTCTTGCAGGGGATCTTGTTAAAACAAAGATGTGGTAGATCAACCAATTGCTCAGGTTAAACCCATTCCCATTTGATACTAGAATAGTGTAGTCTCATCTGAGTCTTCTTGAATATATGAGAATGAATGGTAGTGAACATATTCATGACCATTAACAGTTTATGCCTTTAAAAATATGCAAAATAGCCATTTCATGTGTAATTGCTTTTCATTTTTTTACTCAAGCATGATATGCATGTCCTTAATTCATGAATTGAATATGCACTAGCATGGAACGTATGTACTCGAGCATAGTAATATGCACTAATGCAATAATAGTGGAATAGTACATAGCGAAATTTTTCTAGCATTTAATTCCATGTATAGGCACCACAGGAAATAGTTTAAGTAAAATGCTGGCTTTGGGAGTCAGTGATAGGAGTTAAAGTCTCTTTTTCCTGGCGCTAGGGAAGAGTTTAACTTCCAATCTCCGGATTACAAGACCGGCGCTTTGGGGTTAAGCTACTAGGGCAAGATCAGTCGAGTGTCTTGTTTTCGAATCATCCGGCTAGGGGGTTGAGGATGAGGAAGATTGTAAAATAAAGGGCGGAGGCGATTTGGCCGATGATAATAAAGGGGGGTTCTGCAGGTATGCCTCCGATCCATGTGAGGATTGCCACGTCTGCTACTAATAGTCAGAATAGGAGTTGGGATAAGGGTCGGAATGTAAGGCCCTGTTGTTTGGATGTATGTAATAGTGGCACAAGTATGAGGATGAGGATTGAGAATAACAAAGCTAAGACTCCCCCTAGTTTATTTGGAATTGATCGCAGGATGGCGTAGGCAAATAAGAAGTACCACTCAGGTTTAATGTGGGTTGGTGTAACTATCGGGTTGGCGGGGGTGAAGTTATCGGGGTCACCCAGGAGATTTGGGTTAAATAAGGCCAGGGCTCCCAGTGCGGTAAGAAGAATTAGGAAGCCAAGGAGGTCTTTGTAAGAAAAGTAAGGGTGGAAGGAGATTTTATCTGCGTCTGAGTTTAATCCTGTTGGGTTGTTCGACCCTGTTTCGTGCAGGAAGAGGGCATGAACTGCAGTAGCTGCGACGATTAAAAATGGTAAAATAAAGTGGAAGGCAAAGAATCGTGTGAGGGTAGCGTTGTCAACAGAAAACCCGCCTCAGATTCAACGTACTAACTGGTCACCAATATAAGGGATTGCTGAAAGTAGGTTCGTGATTACTGTAGCACCTCAAAAGGATATTTGACCTCAGGGGAGAACATAGCCTACAAACGCGGTCGCTATGACTAAGAGAAGTAGTACAACACCAACATTTCATGTTTTTATGTATACGTAGGAGCCATAATAAAGGCCTCGGCCAATGTGTAGGTATAAACAAATGAAGAAGAATGAAGCTCCGTTGGCATGCAAGTTGCGAAGAATTCACCCGTAGTTAACGTCCCGTGTGATGTGAGTAACAGAAGAAAAGGCTGTGTAAATATCAGGGGTGTAGTGTATAGCTAGGAAGAGTCCTGTAAGAATTTGTATAACCAAACAGAGGAGAAGCAGAGAGCCGAAGTTTCATCATGCAGAGATGTTGGCTGGGGCGGGGAGGTCAACTAGTGCGTTGTTGACAATTTTTAGTAGGGGGTGAGTTTTTCGTAGGTTGGCCATTACGGGCAGCTTTTATAGTTGAAGGACAACGGCGGTGTTTCAAGCCGCGGGTCTTGGTTAGAGTCCAAGTAAAAGTAATGAAATTTTTATCTGGCCTGTGTATATGGGGGTTAATTATTGGAATGACAGGGGTGGCATCTAACCCAGCTCCTTTTTTTGCTGCCCTGGGGTTGGTTGTAGTTTCCGGAGCGGGGTGTGGGATGCTAATTCAACATGGGAGTTCCTTCCTGTCTCTTATCTTGTTTTTAATCTACCTAGGGGGGATGCTTGTTGTTTTTGCTTATTCTGTCGCTTTGGCTTCAGAGCCGTACCCAGAGGGGTGAGGTGATCGCCCAGTGGTGATTTTTATTGTGGGGTACTTGATAGCTGTGGTGATAGCGTGATGATGGGTGTGATGCGAGCGGTGTGACATTCGATTGGAGACAACCCAAGACTTAGTAGTTGGGGAGAGTGCTAGCGGTGTCTCCTGAATGTATTACGAGGGGGCTGGGATATTGTTCGTGGCAGGCGTGGCATTATTATTTACCCTTTTTGTTGTGTTAGAGGTAACGCGGGGAAATTGTCGGGGGTCAATTCGTAAAGTGTAGAAGGCAATAGGTTCCGTATATAAACATAAAAAGTAAAATAAGAAGGACTACCACAACTATTGTTGCTTTGTAAACACGTTTTGTGTTTTTAAAGAAGGAAGTTAGCACTATGTGTACTCCTGCAAGGCCAAAGCGTTGAAGTCAGGCGTTGTCAATTGAGAGGGAGCCAAGCAGCTCTCCAAAGACAAGTTTTAATGTAGAGGCCGGACGGTGGACAGTTGCGCGGTAGTAGGCTTCTATGTTAGTATAGTTTACAGGTTTTCGGGTGGAGGGGTTTTGGGGCTGGTTTTTTGCTACATCTATTATGGTCAGGGAGATCACCATTCCTAGAAGTGTAATAATGATAATTGAGAATTTTGTAAAAAGGGGGAATGTAAGATAAGGGGAGCTATGGATTGGGGCTAGGCGGGCAAGAATAGAGCCCATGTAGATTGTTGCAAGAGCTAACTGAATCAGGGGTTTAGCATTAATTTTGTCTTCGACGGATATGAAGGGAAGGGGGCTGTATCGGGGTTCTGCTAGCAGCACTAGAGTAATTAGTCGACAACAGTATACCGCAGTTATGCAGGTGCCAATTAATGTGAGGGCTAGGGCGTATGAGTTCAAGCTTGAGGCATTTATAGTTTCAATGATAAAATCTTTTGAATAAAATGCTGATAGGAAGGGGGCCCCTATGAGTGAAAAGCAGCCAAGAATCAAACAAGAGGTGGTAATTGGTAAAAGGTTAAATAGGCCTCCTATTTTTCGGATGTCTTGTTCGCCATTGAGGGCGTGGGAGACAACTCCCACGCATATGAAAAGCATAGACTTGAAGAATGCATGGTAGCAAATGTGGTAAAGTGCAAGTTGGGGGGCACTGATTCCAATTGCTACTATTATCAGGCCTAGTTGGCTTGCTGTTGAGAATGCTACAATTTTTTTTATATCATTTTGGGTTGCAGCACAAGCAGCAGAAAAGAAAGTGGTTAAAGCACCCACCCATAGGCAGGCGGTCAGTGCATCGGGTTGGTACATCATGAGGGGGGAGAATCGGATTAGTAAAAAGACACCTGCGACAACCATTGTGCTTGAGTGGAGTAGTGCTGATACAGGGGTGGGGCCCTCCATGGCGCTTGGGAGTCAGGGGTGGAGGCCAAACTGGGCAGATTTACCCATGGCGGCAACAATTAAGCCTAGCAGGGGGAGTTCTGAGTCTGTGTACTCGTACAGGCATGATAGTGTGGTGATGTCCCATGTGTTTAGGTACGATAAGAATCAAATTATTGCTAATAATAGGCCGACATCTCCCACTCGATTGTAGAGTACTGCTTGTATGCTTGCTATGTTGGCTTCTTGACGGCCTCGTCATCAGCCAATTAGAAGAAAGGACATGATGCCTACGCCCTCCCACCCGATAAATAGTTGAAGCATGTTATCTGCGGTTACTAACACAATTATTGCAATGAGGAATAATAAGAGGTGTTTAATAAATTTAGGTAGTGCAGGGTCTTCTTGCATGTATCATTGTGAGTAGTCTAAAATCCATCATGTTACGTAGAAGGCGGTTGGTATAAATAGTAGTGCGGCTTGATCGAGGTTAAGAGTGATAGGGATTTGCAGAGTTTCAGTAATCAACCAGGGTATTAAGTCTAGGGTGAATTTTGTGTCGTGAAACCATGTTAGTAGGGCTAATGTCACGCTTAGAAAAAATGCGTATTTGACAGCTGTTTTTGCAGAGTGTAATATTTCATTGTGGTCCTTGATAACTAACGACTTTACCAGGGGGATTATTAGTAAGATGATAATTATTGCAAACATATAGGGAAAGGGGGACATAGCGACTGCTTGGATTTGCACCAAGAATTTTTGGTTCCTAAGACCAATGGATAACTGTTATCCTACAGAAGCGCGAGTGAGCCGCGGAATTTAACCGTGGTTGCGAGAATTAGCAGTTCTTGCTGTTTTTAACCTCCCTCGGTGAGTAAGGGGATTTTAACCCTTATCCCTAGAATCACAATCTAGCGTTTTTTTTAAACTATACTTACAGTAGAATCATCCTCACATTAATTCTGGCTTTGTAATTAGGAGGATGATGGGTATAAGGTGCATAACTACTAATAGATGCTCCCGGGTGTGAAAGGGTTGGAGGCCTAGAATGTGGGAGGGGGTGGGTCCTCGTTGTGTGGTAATAAAGAGATGAAGTGAGTAAGCAGCTGTAATTAGTGTACCTAACCCTGTAAAGAGTAGTGTTCAGTGGGATCATTTAAATAGGGCTGTTATGATTAATAGTTCTCCCATTAAGTTTGGTAGTGGGGGTAGAGCAAGATTTGCTAAGTTGGCAATAAATCACCAGGCAGCTGTAAGAGGGAAAATTGCCTGTAACCCGCGGGCTAGAATTATAGTTCGGCTGTGGGTTCGTTCATAAGTTGAGTTTGCTAGGCAGAATAAGAGGGATGACACCAAGCCGTGGGCAATTATTAAAATAATGGCCCCGGTAAAGCTCCATGGGGTTTGGATTAAAATGCCTGCTGCTACGAGGCCTATGTGGCTGACGGATGAGTAAGCGATTAGTGATTTTATGTCGGTTTGTCGTAAGCAGATCGAACCTGTTATGATGATACCCCATAAGGCAAGAATAATAAACGGGTAGGATATATCTTGGGTTAAAGGTTCAAGCATTACGATTATCCGTATTATGCCATAACCTCCAAGTTTTAGTAGCACTGCTGCTAGTACTATAGATCCGGCCACTGGGGCTTCGACGTGGGCTTTGGGGAGTCATAGGTGGATGCCGTAAAGAGGTATTTTTACAAGAAAAGCAAGAAGGCAGCCAACTCATCAGATTTTGTCTGCTCATGAGTCCATCACTATTGGTTTTGAATATTGTAGAATGAGAAAGGATAGCGTGCCCGTATTTTGTTGCAGGAGGAGAAGGGCGACAAGTAGGGGTAGAGATCCGGCTAGTGTGTAGAATAAGAAATACATGCCGGCGTCAAGTCGTTCAGCTTGGTTACCCCACCGGGTGATAATGATTAAAGTTGGGATAAGGGTTGCTTCAAATATGACATAAAATAGTATCAATTCAGTTGCGCCAAATGCTGTGATTAGAAAGATTTGTAGGGAGATCAGAAGGGAGATATATATTCGCTGTCGGTTTAGGGGCTCTAGGCGGGTGTGGTTTTGACTAGCCAGAATTATTAGTGGTAATAGTCAGCAAGTAAGGGCCAACAGGGGGGTGGAGAGTTGATCTGTCCCTAGGTAGCTGTTTGTAGAGGTTCAGCCTGTTTCTGAATTTCATTTTATTCATGAGAGACTGGCTAGAGCAATGATAAGGCTGTGGGTGGTGGTTATGGTCCAAAGTCATTTTTGGGTTAACAACCAGGTTGTGGGGATTAGTATAATTGTTGGAATAAGAATTTTTAGCATTGTAGTAGAACGAGGTTGTTTATGCGATCTGTCCCATGGGTTCGTGTTGTGGCAACAAGTAGGGCCAATCCCACGCCGGCTTCGCAAGCTGAGAAGGCTAGGAGGTACATGGGGGATGTCGAGGAAAACACCACTTTCAGCTGAAGGGCTCAGAGGGATAGTGCGACAAAGAGTGACAATATCATTCCCTCTAGGCATAGAAGGGCAGATAAGAGGTGGACTCGATGAAGTGCTAGGCCTGCAAGACCTAAAAAGAAGGAGGAGGTAAAGGTGAAATGTGCTGACGTCATAAGGGTGTTATGGACTTGAACCATAATTTTCTGAGCCGAAATCAGAGGTCTTGTTTAGATTAACGCCCTATTCCGCTCATTCAAGCCCTCCTTGTAGCCACTCATAGATTAGTCCAATGGTGAGTAGGACAAGAATGACCACAACCCAGAAGAATGTAAGGGCGGGGTTGAGCAATTGGCTTCCTCAGGGGAGGGGCAAAATTAGTGCAATTTCCAGATCAAAGAGGAGAAAGAGAATGGCGATTAAAAAGAAGCGTAGGGAGAAGGGCAGCCGTGCAGACCCGAGGGGGTCAAAACCACATTCGTAGGGAGAAAGTTTTTCTGCATCTGGGTTCATCTGTGGAAGTCAGAAGGATAGCGTCACTAGGAGGAGGGAGAGGGTGGTGGTAATTGTGAATATCAGGATTAAGTTCATTATCTCTCCTTGGGTTATAACCAAGACTAAATGATTGGAAGTCATTCGTACTAATTAATACTAGAAAGATATGAGCCTCATCAGTAGATGGATACATATAAGAATAATCATACGACGTCTACAAAATGTCAGTATCAGGCAGCTGCCTCAAATCCAAAGTGGTGTTGTGAAGTAAAGTGGTGGAAGGTTTGTCGGATTAGGCAGATTGTTAGGAATGTTGAGCCAATAATAACATGTAGGCCATGAAAGCCTGTGGCAACGAAAAATGTTGAGCCGTACACACCATCGGCGATTGTAAAGGGGGCTTCATAGTACTCTATGGCTTGTAGGGCAGTAAAGTAAAAGCCTAAAAGAACAGTTATAGTTAGGGATTGAATAGCTTGTTTTCGCTTACCTTCTATAATGCTGTGGTGAGCCCAAGTTACTGTCACACCGGATGCTAGTAAAACGGCAGTGTTTAGAAGAGGGACCTCAAATGGGTCTAGTGTAATAATCCCCGCAGGTGGTCAGCATCCGCCAAGTTCAGGTGTGGGGGCTAGGCTTGAGTGGTAAAAGGCCCAAAAGAATCCAAGGAAAAAGAATACTTCTGATGAGATGAACAGGATCATCCCATAGCGTAGCCCTTTTTGAACAGGGGGAGTGTGGTGGCCCTGAAAGGTTCCTTCTCGTACAATATCACGCCATCATTGGTATATCGTAAGCAAAAGAAGGACCGTTCCAAATGCTATTAGGGTGGTGGTGTGGAAGTGGAATCAGACTGCAAGGCCTGATGTCATAAGAAGGGCACCTACGGCGCCTGTTAGGGGTCACGGGCTTGGGTCTACTATATGAAATGCATGTGCTTGGGGGTTCATTAGATATTTTCTTGTAGGTACAGTGTCAGTAGAAGTACAAAGACGTAAGCTTGGATGATGGCAACTGCTAGTTCTAGTAGAGTAAGTATTAGTAGGACAACGGCAACCAGAAGTGCTGCGAGCATTGATACAGGAAGCAGTACGAATACTGCTGTTGAGGTGAGTTGAATTAACAAGTGCCCAGCTGTGAGGTTTGCTGTTAATCGAACCCCTAATGCCAGTGGTCGGATGAATAGGCTAATGGTTTCGATAATAACAAGTATGGGGATTAAGACAATTGGTGTTCCCTCTGGTAGTAGGTGACCAAGGGTGGCGGTGGGTTGGTTACGTAGGCCAATAATGACCGTAGCTAATCAAAGGGGGATAGCAAATCCTATATTTATTGATAGTTGGGTTGTAGGTGTAAAAGTATATGGGAGGAGGCCTAGTATGTTAAGGGATAGAAGTATAACAAGTAGAGAGGTAATGATTAGAGCTCATTTGTGGCCCTGGGGGTTTAGCGGCAGGAAGAGCTGTTGTGTAATGCGGTTGGTGCACCAGCTTTGCAGGGTAACAACTCGGTTGGTTATTCATTGATTAGAGGGGGAGATGAATAGGGCGAGGGGAAAGAAGAGGGCAACAGCTAACAGGGGCACTCCCATGAAGGTGGGGCTTATAAACTGGTCAAAGAAGCTTAAGATCATGGTCAAATTCAAGAGCTTTTTTGGTCAGTCTTCCCTTCAAGTGCTAGGGGGCTGTGGTTAAAAATGTGTTTTAGGACCTTTGGCATTATAGACAAAAGGACAAGTCATGATACAATAAAAACTGTAAATCAGGGGGCAGGGTTTAATTGAGGCATTTCACTAGAGGTGGTAGGGAGCCACCAATCTTTAGCTTAAAAGGCTAACGCTATTCCCCGTATTCAGCTTCCTAGCGAGGCGTCTTCAAGCATTAGGGATGACCAGTTTTCGAAGTGTTTAAGGGGTACAGCTTCGACTACAATAGGTATGAAGCTGTGGTTGGCACCGCAAATCTCGGAACATTGGCCGTAGTATACGCCAGGACGTGTGGTGATGAAGGCTGTTTGGTTGAGGCGCCCTGGAACTGCGTCCATTTTTACGCCTAGGGCGGGCACAGCCCATGAGTGTAAGACGTCCTCGGCTGATACTAAAATTCGAATGGGGGATTCCATGGGGATTACCATGCGGTGGTCTGTTTCGAGCAGTCGGAATTGCCCAGGGGTTAAATCCTGAGTGGGGACCATGTAGGAGTCAAAGGCGAGATCCTCATAGTCTGTATACTCATAGCTTCAGTATCACTGGTGTCCTACGGCTTTGACCGTGAGATGGGGGTCGTTGACTTCATCTATAAGATAGAGGATTCGGAGGGAGGGCAGTGCAATAAGAATTAAAATAACTGCCGGTAGGATGGTCCAAACAATTTCAATTTCTTGAGAGTCTAGAATATATTTGTTGGTTAACTTAGTGGTGACCATGGCAACAATAATGTATAATACTAAAGTGCTAATAAGGAAAGCGATTATAAGTGCGTGATCATGAAAGTGGAGAAGTTCTTCTATTACAGGGGAGGCCGCGTCTTGGAATCCTAGTTGTGAGGGATGTGCCATAAGCTAAGAGCTCAAAATACGCAGGATTTCAACCTGCAATTCTGCCTTGACAAGGCAGTGTAATGTTCTATTTTACTAGTATTTTAAGAAAGTGTCAGAGTGGTCATGTGACTGGCTTGAAACCAGTCTACGGGGGTTCGATTCCCTCCTTTCTCGTCACGGTTGGATTTGAACATAAGCTGGCTCTTCAAATGTGTGGTAGGGAGGGGGGCATCCGTGTAGTCACTCAACATTTGTTAGGGTGAATTCTACAGATGCAACCTCTCGCTTAGCGGCAAATGCCTCTCATAAAATAAAGAGGAACATGATTACTGCAACTAGGGAAATTAGGGAGCCAATAGAAGAAACTGTATTTCACAAGGTGTAAGCGTCCGGGTAATCCGAGTAGCGTCGTGGTATTCCTGCCAAGCCCAGGAAGTGCTGTGGGAAAAAAGTTAGGTTGACACCCACAAATATTGCCCCAAAGTGGATTTTTGTTCAGGTACTGTGCAATGTGTAGCCGGTGAACAGTGGGAATCAATGAACGAAGGCCCCCATAATGGCAAAGACAGCCCCCATTGACAAGACATAGTGGAAGTGGGCAACTACGTAGTAGGTGTCGTGCAGGACAATGTCTAGGGATGAATTGGCAAGGACGATCCCAGTTAGTCCTCCAACTGTAAAGAGAAAGATAAACCCAAGCGCCCAAAGAAGAGGAGTCTCTCATTTGACAGAGCCCCCATGTAAAGTGGCCAGTCAGCTAAAAACTTTAACACCTGTGGGGATGGCGATAATTATTGTTGCAGAGGTAAAGTAAGCTCGAGTATCAACGTCTATCCCCACCGTGAACATATGATGTGCCCAGACGATAAAGCCTAGCAGGCCAATTGCTATTATAGCTCAAACCATTCCCATGTAACCAAAAGGTTCCTTTTTTCCTGAATAGTAGGCTACGATGTGTGAAATCATTCCGAAGCCGGGTAGAATTAAAATATACACTTCAGGATGCCCAAAGAACCAGAACAAGTGTTGGTACAGGATGGGGTCACCTCCCCCCGCAGGATCGAAAAAAGTGGTGTTTAAGTTCCGGTCTGTGAGGAGCATTGTGATCCCGGCTGCTAGGACGGGCAGGGAAAGAAGCAGCAAGACCGCTGTAATTAATACCGCCCAGACGAATAGAGGTGTCTGGTACTGAGAGGCAGCTGGGGGTTTTATGTTAATAATCGTAGTAATAAAGTTGATGGCTCCTAGAATCGAGGAAACACCAGCAAGGTGGAGCGAGAAGATGGTTAAATCAACAGAAGCTCCTGCGTGGGCGATGTTTCCTGCAAGAGGTGGGTACACAGTCCAACCTGTTCCAGCCCCTGCTTCTACCCCAGAGGAAGCGAGGAGTAGAAGAAAAGACGGGGGTAGAAGTCAAAAGCTTATGTTGTTCATGCGAGGAAAAGCTATATCTGGGGCTCCAATTATTAAGGGCACCAGTCAATTACCAAAGCCCCCGATCATGACCGGCATAACTATAAAGAAGATTATCACAAACGCATGTGCAGTAACAATCACATTGTAAATTTGGTCGTCCCCAAGTAAGGACCCCGGCTGGCTGAGTTCTGCTCGGATTAGGAGACTTAGAGCTGTACCAACTATACCAGCCCAAGCACCAAATACTAGGTAGAGGGTGCCAATATCTTTATGGTTGGTGGAGAAAAATCAACGTGTGACTGTCACAGGTAGGGTGGCCGAGGGTTAGGCGGTGGATTGTAGCTCCATGTACAAAGGTTTAAGTCCTTTTCCTATCAGGCCTTGTGGTGTAAAGCACGTTAGATTGCAAACCTAAAAGCGTAGGTTGTCCCCTGCCTGGGTCTTCCCGCCTTTTTCCCGCGGCGGGAAGGTAGATGAATGCTCGCTGGTTTGAGCGCTTAGCTGTTAACTAAGAGTTTGTGGGATCAAGGCCCTCTCATCTAGAAAGGCTTTAGCTTAATTAGAGTGTTTGAGTTGCATTCAAAAGGTGTGGGATAAAGTCCTGCAAGTCTTATCAGGGACTAGAAGGTTTTCACTTCTGCTTAGAGCTTTGAAGGCTCTTGGTCTGGTTAAACCTAAGTCTCTAGCTTAAAAGTGTAATGGCAATTGGTGTGAGTGGGAGAATTATTAGGGACCCTGAGGTTATTAGGGTAATTAAAAGCGTGGGCTGGGTAGAGTGGAGGCGTCAGGATGCTATGGAGTTGTTTATGTTTGGTGAGATTGTTAGTGTTATTGTGTAACATAGACGTAGGTAAAAATACAAGCTTAGTAGGGCGCTTAGGGCTATTAGGGTAGCGGGGAGGGGGAGATTTTGACTAGTCAATTCTTGCAGGATTAGTCATTTAGGTAGGAATCCTGAGAGTGGGGGGAGGCCACTTAACGAGAGCAGGGTAAGAACAGCGGTGGTTGCAATTAGGGGGTTTTTGGTTCAGGCGAGGGCGAGGGTGTTGATTTTCGTGGTCATTATTACCTTAAAGGTCAGAAAGGCTGCCGCAGTTATAATGACATACATAAGCAGGGCTATGAGGGTGAGGGATGGGGCTGCTTGAATAATTACAGTCATTCAACCAAGGTGGGCGATTGAAGAGTAGGCTATGAGTTTACGTAGTTGCGTTTGGTTGAGGCCTTCCCAACCTGCAATGATGGTTGACGATAGTCCTAAGAAGATTAGTAGTGAGGGGTTAAGTATTGGGGAGATTTGGTAAAGTAGTGCTAATGGTGCCAGTTTTTGTCAGGTTGCCATAATTAGTCCTATGGTTAAATCTAATCCTTGTATCACTTCTGGCAGTCAAAAGTGTAGGGGTGCAAGGCCTATTTTAAGGGCTAATGCTGCTGTTAGTATTGCGGTAGAGGCTGGGTGGGGGGTGTGGGAAATGTCTCACTCTCCTGTTAGGGATGCGTTTACAATTGCGGCGAATAAGATTGTTGCGGCAGCGGCTGCCTGGACCAAAAAATATTTGATAGAGGCCTCTACTGCTCGTGGGTGGTGTTGGTAGGCTATTATTGGGATAATAGATAGAGTGCTCAGTTCGAGGCCTATTCAGGCAAGCAATCAATGTGAGCTGGTGATAGTAATAGTTGTTCCCAGGACTAATGCAAAAATTAGGGCAAGATAGATGCGGGGATTCATTAGTAAAGGAAGGATTTTAGCCTTCATTTTTGGGGTATGGGCCCAAGAGCTTGATTAGCTGACTTCACTAGAAAGTGGTGTAGTGGGAGCACTAGGAGTTTTGATCTCCTGGGCAAAGGTTCGAGTCCTTTCTTTCTAAGAGCTGGGGGGATTTTAACCCCCATAAGTCACTCTATCAAAGTGGTCCTTAAGCATTCAGGCACAGCTCTTGAAATTTTAGATTAGTTGTGGGGGAATGCTGATGAGTGAGAGTGGTAAGGCAATGTACCACAGCACAAAAGCTAATGCTAAGGGTAGAAAATTTTTTCACACTAGGTGTATTAGTTGGTCATAGCGAAAGCGTGGGTATGAAGCGCGGACTCATAGAAAAAGTGTAGTTAGAAGGGTAGTTTTGACTAGTAGATTAATTGAGGTTAGTTCGGGGGCCAGCTGATTATTTGAAGTGCCAAAAAATAGGATCGTTGTTAGCGCATTTATGAATAAAATAGTAGCATATTCGGCTAAAAAGAAGAGTGCGAAAGGTCCTGCTGCATATTCTACATTAAATCCTGAGACCAGCTCTGATTCTCCCTCAGTGAGGTCGAATGGTGCTCGATTTGTTTCAGCCAGGGTAGTGACAAATCACATTATCATTAAGGGTCATGCTGGTAAGAAGAGTCAAGTGCTTTCTTGTGCTATACTAAATAGTGGGAGGGAAAAGCTGCCAGCTATTACAATTGTAGCCAAGAGGATCAGGCCAAGGCTTACTTCGTAAGAGATGGCTTGTGCTACGGCACGAAGTGCCCCAATTAGGGCATATTTTGAATTAGATGCTCACCCAGAGCCTAGGGTAGAGTAGACAGTGAGACTGGATAAAGCTATAATAAATAGAATGCCCAGGTTTAGGTTGGTAAATGGGTGTGGGGTTGGTATTGGGGCCCATAGGGTTAGAGCCAGTGTCAAAGCTAGTACAGGTGTTGCCAAGAACAAGAAGGGGGAGGAGGTTGAAGGTCGTACTGGTTCCTTTAAGAAGAGTTTAACTCCGTCTGCGATGGGTTGAAGAATGCCGTAGGGTCCTACAATGTTAGGGCCTTTTCGTAGTTGTATATAGCCAAGAACTTTTCGTTCAACCAATGTGAGGAAAGCTACTGCTAAGAGAATAAATACGATAAGGATGATGGGGTGAATTAGGTAGATTAGAACATCCAACATTAACTGGTGAGAGGATTTGAACCCCTGTAAAAAGAGCTTAGGTCTTTGGCAATTACCAGGCTCTGCCACACCAGCTGCGCTCCCTTCTCTCGGGGAGAGAGATACCTATTATTACTTGATTGAGTTGTATTCATCAAGTTAATAGGAGGCGTGCCTGTGGCATAGGCCTCATTTTTCCGGTCCTTTCGTACTAGGAAAAATAGCAATACAGATAGAAACTGACCTGGATTGCTCCGGTCTGAACTCAGATCACGTAGGACTTTAATCGTTGAACAAACGAACCCTTAATAGCGGCTGCACCATTAGGATGTCCTGATCCAACATCGAGGTCGTAAACCCCCTTGTTGATACGGGCTCTTGAAGGGGATTGCGCTGTTATCCCTAGGGTAACTTGGTTCGTTGATCGGTTTGTGCCGGATCATTAAGTCAGAGGTTCTGTGACTTAGAGATGTCTCTCTTAGTTTAAGGGTTGTCCCATTCTGCGTGGGGGCTTTGTTTCCCCCGCGGTCGCCCCAACCGAAGGCGCAGAGTCAGTGGTGGTTAATTTTAATTTTTTTAGTTAAAATTCTTAACGCAGTTGACTTTTAAGTCTTAAGCTCCAAAGGGTCTTCTCGTCTTGTATGTGTATGTCCGCTTCTGCACGGGCAGATCAATTTCACTGACCTGAAAAAGGAGACAGTTAAGCCCTCGTTCCACCATTCATACAGGTCTTCATTTAAAAGACAAGTGATTTCGCTACCTTAGCACGGTCAGGATACCGCGGCCGTTAAATATAATCACTGGGCAGGTAGGACCTCCTATACTTCGGTGTTTGCGGGAGGCGATGTTTTTGGTAAACAGGCGAGGCTTGGATTTGCCGAGTTCCTTCTTTTTCTTTAAGTCTTTCCTATGGGCCCTCCAGTGTAGGGTTAACGATGAGGGGTGTGTGGGTTTTTCTTGATTTCATTATTTATGCACAGTTTCCTCTTGGGTTGGATTCGTTAATTGTTAGTGGTTAGTCCGATCTAACTTACACGTGGGCTAGGAGAAGAGGGTATCTTCTTGTTACTCATTTTAGCAGTATTTCTTCCATGGTGGCATGGAATAACTTGGTAGGGTTAGGGGTTTAGGAAATATATTATCAGAATAATAAATGTTGCTATCTGCCTGAGCTTTAACGCTTTCTAATAGTTGGCTGCTTCTAGGCCCACTAAAGCAGTTATTTTAGTCAATATGATCCTTAACCTCCTGGGCAGGTTGTATCCTGTTCAAAGGGGCTGTACCCCCTTTGACTAACTCTCGTATTTTGCTCTACTCCATTGTGCAGCGTTGCTTTTTTGGTGCGAGGAGAACGAGGCTGAACTTCTATCCATTTCCCAAGTAACCAGCTATCACCAAGTTCGGTAAGTTTATCACTGCTACCCGGAGATCTTCCCACTCTTTTGCCACAGAGACGGGTTGGCCCTATAATAGGCTGTCTCGGGGTAGCTCACTTGGTTTCGGGGTTTTGAACTAAAATTCTTTTTGCTCAAAGGTGCTAGCTAAATCATGATGCAAAAGGTACGAGGGTAAATCTCTGCTTTTTAGTGCTTTAACGGGTTGTTTCATTACTTTTTCAGCTTTCCCTTGCGGTACTATTTCTATTGCTTCGGGGGCTTCTTTTCTATCGCCTATACTAGGACGGTAAAATGTTTTAGTTTATTAGGTTTGGGTTAGGAAAAATTAGATATATTATCGGGTTCATTTTGGTTGAGTGAGCTAGCTATTTAGCTCAGAATGATCCAACTTGCATGGATGTAGTCTCAGTGTAAGGGAGGTGCCTAACTGTCTCGGCCACATTCTGATGTTCCAAGTGCACCTTCCGGTACACTTACCATGTTACGACTTACCTCCCCTTTTTTGTCTAATTTGGTTATTTACTAGTGTATGTGTTTACGGGGAGGGCGACGGGCGGTGTGTACGCGTCTCAGAGCCATGTTCAAAAAGACTCTCTATTTGTTTTTTACTGCTAAATCCACCTTCAAACACCAGTTTCATGGTGTAATTCGTAATATTCTGTAACAGAAAATGTAGCCCATTTCTTCCCACCTCGTAGGCTGCACCTCGACCTGACGTCTTGGGATATTCCCATTTTGCTTACTGTTAAGCCTTCACAGGGTAAGCTTGCGACGGCGGTATACAGGCTGAATAGACAAGGGGTGGTGAGGTTTAACGTGGATTATCGGTTCTAGAACAGGCTCCTCTAGGTGGGTCTGAGACACCGTCAAGTCCTTTGGGTTTCAAGCTAGCGCTCGTAGTTCCCTGGCGGATGTTACTCGTAAATTCAACATCTAGGTTTAAGGCTAAGCATAGTGGGGTATCTAATCCCAGTTTGTTCCTTAGCTTTCGTGGGGTCGGGGGGGAATAAAGCTGCTTTCGTGTTTGGGCTTCGTGCCTTCGGGTGCGTATGACAGCTCGGTAGGTCTTTGGCTTTAATTAATGTTAACCCCTAACCACCCTTTACGCCGTTATCTATCAACTCGGGCCTCTCGTATAACCGCGGTGGCTGGCACGAGTTTTACCGGCCCTAAGTTAACCCTAATTAAGTCAAGTTTTCACTTATGTCTTAATGTTTATTACTGCTGAGTTCCCTTGGGGGTGTGGCGTAGCAAGGCGTCTTGGGCTACATTGTGTGCCTGATGCCAGCTCCTCATCCCCGGGCGGGGGATTGAGGGCATTCTCACAGGTGTGCGGATACTTGCATGTATAATTTGGGTCGAAGCTGATAGTAAAGTCGGGACCAGGCCTTTGTGCTTACGAAACTTTTCAGGGTTCATCTTAATATCTTCAGTATTACGCTTTGTTTAAGCTACGTTAGC